GCTCCCATAGCTTAACTCAAAGCATGGCACTGAAGATGCCAAGACGGCGCCCACATTCCCCTGGGAGCAAAAGACTTAGTCCTAACCTTACAGTTAATTTTTACCAAACATATACATGCAAGTATCCGCACTCCAGTGTAAATGCCCTGACACCCTTTCACCAAGGCACAAGGAGCAGGCATCAGGCACACCCCGGTAGCCCAAAACGCCTTGCTTAAGCCACACCCCCACGGGTATTCAGCAGTAATTAACATTAAGCAATAAGTGAAAACTTGACTTAGTTATGGTTAAACCCTAGGGTCGGTAAATCTTGTGCCAGCCACCGCGGCCATACAAGAGACCCAAATTAACTGTCCATCCGGCGTAAAGAGTGGCAAGATGTTATCCTACTGACTAAGATCAAAATGCGACCAAGCTGTCATAAGCCCAAGGCGCACCTAAGCCCACCCCAAAACAGATCTTAGCACCCACGATCAATTTCAACCCACGAAAGCTAGGGCACAAACTGGGATTAGATACCCCACTATGCCTAGCCCTAAATCCAGATACTTTTCCCCACCAAAGTATTCGCCCGAGAACTACGAGCACAAACGCTTAAAACTCTAAGGACTTGGCGGTGTCCCAAACCCACCTAGAGGAGCCTGTTCTATAATCGATAACCCACGATGCACCCAACCACCTCTCGCCAACACAGCCTACATACCGCCGTCGCCAGCTCACCTCCCTTGAAAGTCCCACAGTGAGCCCAATAGTTTTTCCCACTAACAAGACAGGTCAAGGTATAGCCCATGAGGTGGAAGAAATGGGCTACATTTTCTAGCATAGAACACACGGCAACGGGGCATGAAACCGCCCCCAGAAGGAGGATTTAGCAGTAAAGTTGAACGATAGAGTCCACTTTAAACCGGCCCTGGGACACGTACATACCGCCCGTCACCCTCTTCACAGGCCTACCCACCCACATAAATAATCAGCCCTACAACAAGCCAAAGACGAGGTAAGTCGTAACAAGGTAAGTGTACCGGAAGGTGCACTTAGAACACCGAGGCGTAGCTATAACTTAAAGTATTCAGCTTACACCTGAAAGATATCTACTACACTAGATCGCCTCGATGCTTACTCTAGCCCAACCAACCCTACACTTCCAAAAATCCACTACTATGCTAAACTAAAACATTCTACCTTTTCAACCCAGTATAGGCGATAGAAAAGACACTCTCGGCGCAATAGAGTTGAACCGTACCGTAAGGGAAAGATGAAATAATAATGAAACCCCGAGCAACAAACAGCAAAGATTAACCCTTGTACCTTTTGCATCATGATTTAGCAAGAACAACCAAGCAAAACGGATTGAAGCTTGCCCCCCCGAAACCCAAGCGAGCTACTTACAGGCAGCCCATTACCTGGGGCAAACCCGTCTCTGTCGCAAAAGAGTGGGACGACCTGTCAGTAGCGGTGAAAAGCCTATCGAGCTGGGTGATAGCTGGTTGCCCACCAAACGAATCTAAGTTCTCCCTTAATTTTCCCTCCAGGACCCACTAACCTCCTTGTAATAGAATTAAGAGCTACTCAAAGGAGGTACAGCTCCTTTGACAAAGAACACAACCTCCTCTAGCGGATAACCTCCCCCCCTCCCCCTTGTGGGCCTTAAAGCAGCCACCAACAAAGAGTGCGTCAAAGCTCATAGCCCAAAAAATCTAAAAACACACGCGACTCCCTTACCCACAATGGGCCAACCTATTATAATAGAAGAATTAATGCTAGAATGAGTAACCTGGGATCCTCCCTCCAAAAGCGTAAACTTACATTAATACATTATTAACAGACCACCTATACCCCCACTTCAACAAGAACACGTATTCCTTCTTCTGTTAAACCCACCCAGGAACGCCTACTGGACGATTAAAATCTGTAAAAGGAACTCGGCAAACCCAAGGCCCGACTGTTTACCAAAAACATAGCCTTCAGCCAATAACAAGTATTGAAGGTGATGCCTGCCCAGTGACATCAAAGTTCAACGGCCGCGGTATCCTAACCGTGCAAAGGTAGCGCAATCAATTGTCCCATAAATCGAGACTTGTATGAACGGCTAAACGAGGTCTTAACTGTCTCCTACAGATGATCGGTGAAATTGATACTCTCGTGCAAAAGCGAGAATATGAACATAAGACGAGAAGACCCTGTGGAACTTAAAAATCAACGACCACCTAATCAAATATTCCCCCATACGGGCCCACCTACTACCATTAGTGCCTGGTCAACATTTTTCGGTTGGGGCGACCTTGGAGAAAAAAGAACCCTCCAAATCAACCCAGGCCACAACCCTTCACTAAGAGCTACCGCTCAAAGTGCTAAAAGCCACCAGACCCAATACAATTGACCAATGGACCAAGCTACCCCAGGGATAACAGCGCAATCCCCTCCAAGAGCCCGTATCGACAAGGGGGTTTACGACCTCGATGTTGGATCAGGACAACCTAATGGTGCAGCCGCTATTAAGGGTTCGTTTGTTCAACGATTAACAGTCCTACGTGATCTGAGTTCAGACCGGAGCAATCCAGGTCGGTTTCTATCTATGAAACACCTCTTCCAGTACGAAAGGACCGAAGAAGTGGGGCCAATACCACAAGCATGCCCTCCCTCTAAGTAGTGAATTCAACTCAACTACCAAGAAATCAGCACTCCACAATTACCGTCCAAGAAAAGGACCTCCGCTAGCGTGGCAGAGCTTGGCAAATGCAAAAGGCTTAAGCCCTTTAACCAGAGGTTCAAATCCTCTCCCTAGCCCCTCCCAACCATGATATGACTAACCACAGCAAACCACCTTATCATAACCCTCTCCTATATTCTTCCCGTCCTAATTGCTGTAGCCTTTCTAACCCTAGTAGAACGTAAAATTCTTAGTTATATGCAGTCCCGAAAAGGCCCAAACATTGTAGGACCCTTCGGACTACTCCAACCAATTGCAGATGGGGTAAAACTATTCATCAAAGAACCCATTCGCCCATCCACCTCATCACCCCTCCTGTTCACTACAACCCCTATTCTAGCCCTCCTCTTAGCCCTTACTATCTGAATCCCCCTTCCACTGCCATTCTCCCTCACAGACCTAAACCTAGGTCTCCTGTTCCTCCTAGCCATATCAAGCCTGGCCGTATATTCCCTTCTTTGATCAGGGTGAGCCTCCAATTCCAAATATGCCTTAATTGGCGCACTGCGAGCAGTCGCACAAACCATCTCATACGAAGTCACCCTAGCCCTCATCCTCCTATCCCTAATCATCTTCAGTGGAAACTATGCTCTTAGCACCTTAGCTGCCACTCAAGAACCCATCTACCTCATTTTCTCCTCATGGCCCCTAGCAATAATATGATACATCTCCACCCTTGCCGAGACAAATCGGGCCCCCTTCGACCTCACAGAAGGGGAGTCAGAGCTCGTGTCAGGGTTTAATGTCGAATATGCTGCGGGCCCCTTTGCCCTCTTCTTCCTGGCTGAATACGCCAACATTATACTGATAAACATACTAACTGCTATTCTATTCCTAAACCCAAGCACATTAAACCTCTCCCCAGAGCTATTTCCAATTACATTGGCCACAAAAGTACTACTCCTATCATCCGGGTTCCTATGAGTTCGAGCATCATACCCACGATTTCGTTATGACCAGCTAATGCACCTTCTATGAAAAAACTTCCTGCCCCTGACATTAGCCCTATGCCTCTGGCACACCAGCATACCAATCTGCTATGCTGGCTTACCTCCTTCCCTAAGGAAATGTGCCTGAACCTAAAGGGTCACTATGATAAAGTGAACATAGAGGTATAACAGCCCTCTCATTTCCTAAGAAACTTAGAAAAGTAGGAATCGAACCCACACAGAAGAGATCAAAACTCTCCATACTTCCTCTATATTATTTTCTAGTAGGGTCAGCTAACAAAGCTATTGGGCCCATACCCCGAAAATGATGGTTTAACCCCCTCCCCTACTAATGAACCCCCATGCAAAATTAATCACAACCTTAAGCCTCCTTACAGGAACAACCATTGTAATCTCAAGCAATCACTGAATAGCAGCCTGAACCGGCCTAGAAATCAACACCCTAGCTATCATCCCCCTCATTGCCAAATCCCACCACCCACGAGCAATCGAAGCAACAATCAAATACTTCTTAACACAATCCGCTGCATCAGCCCTAATCCTCTTCTCAAGCATAATCAATGCCTGACTCACTGGCCAATGAGATATCACCCAGCTAAACCACCCCCTCCCATGCCTTATACTAACAACAGCAATCGCAATCAAACTTGGCCTAGCCCCATTCCACTTTTGATTTCCAGAAGTGCTCCAAGGATCACACCTGACCACTGCCCTACTACTCTCAACACTAATAAAATTCCCCCCATTCACACTCCTTCTAATAACATCAAAATCACTAAACCCCATCCTACTTACTACCCTAGCCATCACCTCAATAGCTCTAGGAGGCTGAATAGGCCTCAATCAAACACAAACACGAAAAATCCTAGCCTTCTCATCCATTTCCCACTTAGGATGAATAACCCTAGTCACCATCTACAACCCTAAACTCAGCCTACTAACCTTCCTCCTCTATACAGTAATAACAACAACCGTATTCCTCTCACTAAACATAATCAAAGTCCTAAAACTATCGACCATACTAATCTCATGAACAAAAACCCCCACCCTAAATGCAGCCCTAATACTCACCCTACTTTCTCTAGCTGGCCTTCCCCCATTAACTGGCTTCATGCCCAAGTGATTAATCATCCAAGAACTCACCAAACAAGAAATAACCCCCGCCGCTATAATCGCCGCCATGCTATCACTCCTAGGCCTATTCTTTTACCTTCGCCTCGCATACCATTCAACAATCACTCTCCCACCTAACTCCTCCAACCACATAAAAACGTGATATGCCCATAAAACACCAAACACCCTCACCGCCATCCTAACTTCACTATCAATCTCTCTCCTACCCCTCTCCCCTATAATTCTCACCATGGCCTAGAAACTTAGGATAACCTAACCCCCAAACCGGAGGCCTTCAAAGCCTCAAATAAGAGTTAAACTCTCTTAGTTTCTGTGATACTAAGACCAACAGGACATTAACCTGTATCTCCTGAATGCAAATCAGATGCTTTAATTAAGCTAAAGCCTTACCTAGGCAGATGGGTCTTGATCCCATGTAACTCTAGTTAACAGCTAAATGCCTTACCTCCTGGCTCCTGCCTACAAAGACCCCGGCACACCTTAATGTACATCATTGAGCTTGCAACTCAATATGAATTTCACCACAGGGCCGATAAGAAGAGGAATTGAACCTCTGTAAAAAGGACTACAGCCTAACGCTTACGCCACTCAGCCATCTTACCTGTGACCTTCATCAATCGATGATTATTCTCAACCAACCATAAAGACATTGGCACTCTCTACTTAATTTTTGGTACATGAGCAGGCATAGTAGGCACCGCACTAAGCCTGCTAATTCGCGCAGAGCTTGGCCAACCAGGGACCTTACTAGGAGACGACCAAATCTACAACGTAATCGTCACAGCCCATGCCTTCGTCATAATCTTCTTCATAGTCATACCAATCATAATTGGCGGCTTTGGGAACTGACTGGTCCCTCTCATAATCGGCGCGCCTGACATAGCATTCCCGCGAATAAACAACATAAGCTTCTGACTCCTTCCCCCATCCTTTCTCCTCCTACTAGCCTCATCTACCGTAGAAGCTGGAGCTGGAACGGGATGAACCGTCTACCCCCCCTTAGCAGGAAACCTAGCCCACGCTGGCGCTTCAGTAGACCTAGCCATCTTCTCCCTTCACCTGGCAGGTGTTTCCTCTATCCTGGGAGCAATTAACTTTATTACCACCGCCATAAACATAAAACCCCCAGCCCTCTCACAATACCAAACTCCTCTATTCGTATGGTCAGTCCTTATCACCGCTATCCTACTTTTATTATCCCTTCCCGTCCTAGCAGCTGGCATCACCATGCTCCTCACCGACCGCAATCTTAATACCACATTCTTTGACCCAGCCGGAGGCGGAGACCCAGTTCTATATCAACACCTCTTCTGATTCTTTGGCCACCCAGAAGTCTACATTCTTATTCTCCCCGGCTTCGGAATCATTTCCCACGTAGTAGCATACTACGCTGGCAAAAAAGAGCCATTCGGCTACATAGGAATAGTATGAGCAATACTATCAATTGGATTCCTTGGCTTCATCGTATGAGCCCATCATATATTCACAGTAGGTATAGACGTAGACACCCGAGCTTACTTTACATCTGCCACTATAATCATTGCCATCCCAACTGGCATTAAAGTCTTCAGCTGGCTTGCCACCCTGCATGGCGGTACAATTAAATGAGACCCCCCTATGCTATGAGCCCTAGGATTTATCTTCCTATTCACTATCGGCGGCCTAACAGGAATTGTCCTCGCAAACTCTTCGCTAGACATCGCCCTGCACGACACATACTATGTAGTAGCCCATTTCCACTACGTTCTCTCCATGGGGGCAGTCTTTGCTATTCTAGCTGGGTTTACCCACTGATTCCCCCTATTCACAGGCTTTACCCTCCACCCTACATGGACCAAGACCCACTTTGGGGTAATATTTACGGGGGTAAACCTAACCTTCTTCCCTCAGCACTTCCTAGGCCTAGCAGGTATACCTCGCCGATACTCTGACTACCCAGACGCCTATGCACTATGAAACACCCTATCCTCTATCGGCTCCCTAATCTCAATAACAGCCGTGATCATACTAATATTTATCGTCTGAGAAGCTTTCTCCTCAAAACGTAAAGTTCTACAGCCTGAATTAACCGCCACTAACATTGAATGAATTCACGGTTGCCCACCCCCATACCACACCTTCGAAGAACCAGCCTTTGTCCAAGTTCAAGAAAGGAAGGAATCGAACCCTCACATGCTGGTTTCAAGCCAACCGCATCAAACCACTAATGCTTCTTTCTTTATGAGACGTTAGTAAACCAATTACATAGCCTTGTCAAGACTAAATCACAGGTGCAATCCCTGTACCTCTCACATGGCCAACCACTCCCAATTAGGATTCCAAGACGCCTCCTCCCCAATCATAGAAGAACTAGTCGAATTTCACGACCACGCCCTAATAGTAGCTCTAGCCATCTGCAGCCTCGTACTCTATCTACTAACCCTTATACTTATAGAAAAACTATCATCAAACACTGTTGACGCCCAAGAAGTCGAATTAATTTGAACCATCCTACCAGCCATCGTACTAATTCTTCTTGCCCTCCCCTCCCTACAAATCCTCTACATGATAGACGAAATCGATGAGCCAGACCTTACCTTAAAGGCAATCGGCCACCAATGATACTGAACCTACGAATACACAGATTTCAAAGACCTATCATTTGACTCATACATAATCCCAACTACAGACCTACCCCAAGGACACTTCCGACTATTAGAAGTAGACCACCGCATCGTAGTCCCTATAGAATCCCCCATCCGAGTTATCATCACAGCTGATGACGTACTTCACTCCTGAGCTGTGCCTACCCTCGGAGTCAAAACAGACGCAATCCCAGGCCGACTTAACCAAACCTCCTTCATTACCACTCGACCTGGGATTTTTTACGGACAGTGCTCGGAAATCTGTGGGGCCAATCACAGCTACATGCCAATCGTAGTAGAATCTACTCCCCTTAAACACTTCGAAGCCTGATCTACACTGTTATCATCCTAACCATTAAGAAGCTATGAATCAGCACTAGCCTTTTAAGCTAGAGACAGAGGCACACCCACCCTCCTTAATGACCATGCCCCAGTTAAACCCAAACCCATGATTCACCATCTTCCTACTAACATGGCTAACCCTCTCCCTACTTATTCAACCAAAATTACTATCATTTACACCAACGAACCCTCCATCAAATAAAACCCCAACAATCAAAACCACCCCATGAACCTGACCATGAACCTAAGCTTCTTCGACCAATTTTCAAGCCCATACCTCCTAGGAATCCCACTAATCCTTCTATCCCTCCTATTCCCTGCCCTCCTCCTACCAGCCCCAGACAAGCGCTGAATCTCCAACCGCCTATCAACCCTTCAACTCTGATCCATTCACTTAATCACAAAACAACTAATAATCCCCCTAAACAAAGCAGGCCATAAATGGGCAATACTACTCACTTCACTAATGATTATGCTACTTGTAATCAACCTTCTAGGCCTGCTGCCCTACACCTTCACCCCAACCACTCAACTATCTATAAACATAGCCCTAGCCTTTCCCCTATGACTAGCTACCCTACTAATCGGCCTACGAAACCAACCATCAACTTCCCTAGGCCACCTACTCCCAGAAGGGACCCCCACACCACTGATCCCAGCACTTATCATAATCGAAACAACCAGCCTACTCATCCGCCCATTAGCCCTAGGCGTCCGCCTGACTGCAAACCTCACAGCAGGTCACCTACTCATTCAACTCATTTCTACAGCCACCGCAATCCTACTACCTATAATACCTGCAATCTCTATCCTCACCTTCACAATCCTCCTTCTGCTCACCCTACTAGAAGTGGCAGTAGCCATAATCCAAGCCTACGTATTCACACTACTACTGAGCCTGTACTTACAAGAAAATATCTAATGACCCACCAAGCTCACTCCTACCACATAGTTGACCCAAGCCCCTGGCCCATCCTTGGAGCAGCCACAGCCCTCCTAACAACCTCAGGCTTAATCATATGATTTCACTACAACTCCTCTACCCTACTAGCCACAGGCCTTCTCTCCATACTGCTAGTCATACTTCAATGATGACGAGATGTAGTGCGAGAAAGCACCTTCCAAGGCCACCACACCCCAACTGTTCAAAAAGGCCTTCGATACGGAATAGTCCTTTTTATCACATCAGAAGTCTTCTTCTTCCTGGGCTTCTTCTGAGCATTCTTCCACTCAAGCCTAGTCCCCACTCCCGAACTAGGAGGACACTGACCACCAACAGGAATCAAACCCTTAAACCCCCTAGAAGTCCCCCTCCTAAACACAGCAATCCTCCTAGCCTCAGGTGTCACCGTAACATGAGCCCACCACAGCATCATAGAAGCCAACCGAAAACAAGCTATCCACGCACTAACCCTAACCATTCTCTTAGGGTTCTACTTTACAGCCCTCCAAGCAATAGAATACCACGAAGCCCCATTCTCAATCGCCGACAGCGTCTATGGCTCCACTTTCTTCGTTGCCACAGGGTTCCACGGCCTGCACGTAATAATTGGATCTTCCTTCTTAGCCGTCTGTCTACTCCGACTAATCAAATTCCACTTCACATCAAACCACCACTTCGGATTCGAAGCTGCAGCCTGATACTGGCACTTTGTAGATGTCATCTGATTATTCCTTTACATAACAATCTACTGATGAGGATCTTGCTCTTCTAGTATACTAATTACAATTGACTTCCAATCTCTAAAATCTGGCACTAACCCAGAGAAGAGCAATGAACACACTTACATTCATACTCACCCTCTCCCTCACACTAAGCTCAATACTAACCCTACTAAATGCATGACTCGCCCAAACAAACCCAGACTCAGAAAAACTATCACCATACGAATGCGGTTTCGATCCCCTAGGATCTGCTCGACTTCCATTCTCAATCCGATTCTTCCTCAGTAGCCATCCTATTCCTACTCTTCGACCTAGAAATTGCACTCCTCCTCCCCCTACCATGAGCGATCCAACTCCAATCCCCCCTAACTACTCTCACCTGAACCACCACCATCCTTGCACTCCTCACATTCGGCCTCATCTACGAATGAATGCAAGGTGGCCTAGAATGAGCAGAATAACAGGAAGTTAGTCTAACCTAAGACAGCTGGTTTCGGCCTAGCAGATTATAGCACAACCCTATAACTTCCTTATGTCACTCTCCCACTTCAGCTTCTACTCCGCATTCGCATTCAGTAGCCTAGGGCTAGCATTCCACCGAACCCATCTAATTTCCGCCCTACTATGTCTAGAGAGCATAATACTGTCCATATACATCCCCCTCTCAACCTGATCAGTTGAAAACCAAATATCATCATTTACACTAGCCCCAGTACTAATACTAACCTTCTCAGCATGCGAAGCAGGCACCGGCCTAGCTATACTAGTAGCATCTACGCGAACACACGGCTCTGACCACCTACACAACCTTAACCTACTACAATGTTAAAAATCCTACTCCCAACAATCATACTTCTCCCAGTCACTCTATTATCCCCCCAAAAATTCCTATGACCTAACACCACCACATATAGCCTCCTAATCGCCTTCATTAGCCTCCAATGATTAACTCCCACATACTATCCCTCAAAAAACCTAACCCCTTGAGCCGGCATTGACCAAATCTCATCCCCACTGTTAGTCCTATCCTGCTGACTTCTCCCACTTATAATCATAGCCAGCCAAAACCATCTTCAACACGAACCTCTCACACGAAAGCGTATATTCATCCTAGCCCTTATCACCATCCAACCATTCATTATCATAGCATTCTCAGCCACAGAACTCACACTATTCTACATCTCATTTGAAGCCACCCTAATCCCAACCCTAGTCCTAATCACACGATGAGGAAGCCAACCAGAACGTCTAAGTGCTGGCATCTACCTATTGTTCTACACACTGGCCAGCTCCCTACCCCTCCTAACTGCAATCTTATACTTACACACAAAAACCGGCTCCCTATACCTCCCCGCATTCAAACTAACCCACCCCACCCTTACATCCTCATGAACAGGCCTATCTACCAGCCTAGCTCTTCTAATAGCCTTTATAGTAAAAGCCCCCCTATATGGTCTCCACCTTTGACTCCCCAAAGCCCATGTAGAAGCTCCCATTGCAGGCTCAATACTACTCGCTGCCTTACTATTAAAATTAGGGGGCTACGGCATCATACGAGTCACACCCCTCATAACCCCCCTATCAAATCACCTACACTACCCCTTCCTTACCCTAGCCCTATGAGGCGCATTAATAACTAGCTCTATCTGCTTACGCCAAACAGACCTAAAATCCCTCATCGCCTACTCCTCCGTAAGCCACATAGGGCTAGTTATTGCCGCAAGCATAATTCAAACCCACTGATCATTCTCAGGGGCCATAATCCTGATAATCTCCCACGGACTAACCTCCTCCATATTATTTTGCCTAGCAAACACAAACTACGAACGCACACACAGCCGAATTCTAATCCTCACGCGAGGATTACAACCCCTATTACCACTCATGGGCACATGATGACTCCTAGCAAACTTAACAAATATAGCATTACCCCCCACAACCAACCTCATAGCAGAGCTAACAATCATAATTACGCTATTCAACTGATCTGCCCCCACAATCATCCTAACCGGAATTACAACGCTACTAACCGCATCCTACACCCTATACATACTCCTAATAACCCAACGAGGCACTCTCCCAACCCACATTACATCCACCCAAAACTCAAGCACACGAGAACACCTCCTTATAGCCCTCCATATCATCCCCTTACTCCTTCTAATCCTAAAACCAGAACTAATCTCTGGAATCCCCTCATGCAAGTATAGTTTAACCCAAACATTAGATTGTGATTCTAAAAATAGAAGTTCAACCCTTCTTACCTGCCAAGGGGCGGTTCAAACAACAAGAGCTGCTAACTCCTGTACCCGAGTCTAAAACCTCGGCCCCCTTAACTTTTAAAGGATAAAAGTAATCCACTGGTCTTAGGAACCACTCATCTTGGTGCAACTCCAAGTAAAAGTAATGGAGACAGCACTACTCCTTAACACCCTCACCCTACTCACCCTAGCAACCCTACTAACCCCAATTATCCTCCCCCTTCTCCTAAAAACCTTCTCAAACACCCCAACAACCATCACCCGAACCATCAAAGCAGCCTTCCTAATCAGTCTAGCACCAACATCCATCTTCATCTATTCAGGGATAGAAAATGTAATTTCCTACTGAGAATGGAAATTCCTCATAAACTTCAAAATTCCCCTGACCCTAAAAATAGACCTATACTCCACAACCTTCCTCCCCATTGCATTATTCGTAACCTGGTCCATCCTAGAATTCGCAACATGATACATAGCCTCAGAACCCCATACTACAAAATTTTCCACCTATCTTCTAATCTTCCTAATCGCCATACTCACACTAATCATCGCAAATAACATATTCCTACTATTTATTGGCTGGGAAGGAGTGGGAATCATATCCTTCCTCCTTATCGGCTGATGACAAGGACGGGCCGAAGCCAACACAGCCGCCCTACAAGCCGTAATTTATAACCGAATCGGTGATATCGGCCTCATCCTAAGCATAGCATGACTAGCCTCCGTGCTAAACACATGAGAAATTCAACAAGCTACTAGCCCCTGCCAAACCCCCATCCTCCCCCTCCTGGGCCTCATTCTAGCAGCCACAGGAAAGTCAGCCCAATTCGGCCTCCATCCATGACTCCCTGCAGCAATAGAAGGCCCAACCCCCGTCTCCGCATTACTCCACTCCAGCACAATAGTGGTAGCCGGAATCTTCCTACTCATCCGCACCCACCCCCTCCTAACCACCAATAAAACAGCCCTAACCCTATGCTTATGTCTAGGCGCCCTCTCAACCCTTTTCGCCGCTACATGCGCTCTCACCCAAAATGACATCAAAAAAATCATCGCCTTTTCCACCTCAAGCCAACTAGGCCTAATAATAGTAACCATCGGCCTTGACCTCCCACAGCTAGCCTTCCTGCACATTTCAACCCACGCCTTCTTCAAAGCTATGCTATTCCTATGCTCTGGATTAATCATCCACAGCCTAAATGGAGAGCAAGATATTCGAAAAATAGGCCACCTACAAAAAACCCTCCCAACAACCACTTCCTGCCTAACCATCGGTAACCTCGCCCTAACAGGTACGCCCTTCTTAGCAGGCTTCTACTCAAAAGACCTAATCATTGAAAGCCTAAACACTTCATATCTCAACACTTGAGCCCTACTCCTCACACTACTAGCTACCTCATTCACAGCAACCTACAGCCTACGCATAACTATTCTAGTCCAGGCAGGAACTAGCCGAATCCCCGTTATCACACCAATGGACGAAAATAACCCCCTAGCTATCCGCCCTATTACCCGACTTGCCCTGGGCAGCATCACAGCAGGACTACTCATCACATCCTACATCCTACCCTCAAAAACACCCCCAATAACCATACCCCTTATCACAAAAATCGCTGCCATCACAGTCACAATCCTAGGGGTCATCCTAGCCCTAGAACTCTCCAATACACACACCCTAACCCCAAAACAAAACACCCTCATAAACTTCTCATCCTCACTAGGCTACTTCAACCCGCTAACCCATCGACTCCACTCCACAAACCTACTAAACAAAGGACAAAAAATTGCCTCCCACCTAATTGACATATCCTGATACAAAAAAACAGGCCCCGAAGGCTTTGCCAACCTCCACCTAGCAGCAAGCAAAACCACAACCATAATGCACACCGGCCTAATCAAGACCTACCTAGGAACATTCGCCCTATCAATCTTACTCATCTTGCTGATATAACCCAACAACCAATGGCCCCCAACATCCGAAAATCCCACCCCCTACTAAAAATAATTAACAACTCCCTAATCGACCTCCCCGCCCCATCAAACATCTCCGCCTGATGGAACTTTGGGTCTCTACTAGCAATCTGCCTCACAACCCAAATCCTCACCGGCCTCCTGCTGGCCATACACTACACTGCAGACACCACTCTTGCCTTTTCCTCCGTAGCCCACACATGCCGAAACGTCCAATATGGCTGACTAATCCGCAACCTACATGCAAACGGCGCCTCATTCTTCTTTATCTGCATCTATCTCCACATCGGCCGCGGCTTCTACTACGGCTCGTACCTCTACAAAGAAACCTGAAACACAGGAGTAGTCCTCCTACTGGTACTCATAGCAACTGCTTTCGTAGGATACGTCCTCCCATGGGGACAAATATCATTCTGAGGAGCTACCGTCATCACCAACCTATTCTCAGCCATCCCCTACATCGGACAAACCTTGGTGGAATGAGCTTGAGGGGGATTTTCAGTCGACAACCCAACCCTAACACGATTCTTCGCCCTACACTTCTTACTCCCATTTGCAATCGCGGGCATTACCGTAATCCACCTCACCTTCCTCCACGAGTCCGGCTCAAACAACCCTCTAGGACTCACATCCGATTGCGACAAAATCCCCTTCCACCCCTACTTCTCTTTAAAAGATATTTTAGGCTTCTCACTCATATTCATCCCCCTCCTAACACTTGCCTTCTTTAACCCAAACCTTCTAGGAGACCCAGAAAACTTTACACCAGCAAATCCCCTAGTCACCCCTCCACATATTAAGCCTGAATGATACTTCCTATTCGCATACGCCATCCTACGCTCAATCCCTAACAAACTTGGAGGAGTCCTCGCACTAGCAGCCTCAGTACTAATCCTCTTCCTCATCCCCCTCCTACACAAATCCAAACAACGAGCAATAACATTCCGCCCCCTCTCTCAACTCCTATTCTGGCTCCTAACCGCCAACCTCCTAATTCTAACATGAGTAGGCAGCCAACCAGTAGAACATCCATTCATCATCATCGGACAACTCGCTTCCCTCACCTATTTCACCATCTTACTCCTCCTCTTCCCAATTACCGGAGCCCTAGAGAACAAAATACTTCACTACTAAAATACTCTAATAGTTTACAACAAAACATTGGTCTTGTAAACCAAAGATTGAAGACTATGACCTTCTTAGAGTGACTCAGAAAAAAAGGACTCAAACCTCTTTCTCCGGCTCCCAAAGCCGGTATTTTCCGATAAACTATTTTCTGACCCTCCCTAACCGCCCGAATCGCTCCCCGAGACAGCCCCCGCACAACCTCTAACACAACAAACAACGTCAACAACAACCCCCACCCAGCCACTAAAAACAACCCCACACCACAAGAATAAAATACAGCCACACCACTAAAATCCAACCGCGTAAAAAACACCCCCTCACCATCAACAGTATACACCATAACTTTCCAAAACTCAACAAACCCCCCAAAAATAACCACCACAAGCACCAACAGAACGAAACTCAACCCGTACCCTACCACCCGCCAATCCCCCCAGGCCCCAGGAAACGGGTCCGCCGCCAACGACACTGAATAAACAAAAACCACCAACATCCCACCTAAATACACCATAAACAGCACCAAAGACACAAAAGAGACCCCCAAACTTAACAACCACCCACACCCCGCTACAGACCCCAGCACCAACCCCACCACCCCATAATACGGAGAGGGGTTAGATGCTACAGCTAAAGCTCCCAATACAAAACTAAACCCAAGAAAAACTACAAAATAAGTCATATACTCCCACCTGGATTTTACCCAAGACCTACAGCTTGAAAAGCCATCGTTGTTCTCAACTATGGGAGCAACTAATTTTTAACCTAACCCTCCTACTAAGCACATCTCTCTCTAGCAGGGGCCCCCCCCCTACCCCCCCCGGGGGGGGTGTGCTATGTATAATCGTGCATATTTTTATGTGCCCCATACATTATGGTCCAGTAATACATTCTATATATGTACTATACCCATTATATGTAAACGGACATGCGTCTTTCTAGCCACATTTCTCCCAATGCACATTAACATGTATGCTTTAGGACAACCAGAAATACACTACTTGTTCACGATCCAGCACATTCAAGTCACCTAACCAGTGAATGGTTTACGGACATAACATTAATATTACAGCCTTATCCACATTTGGTTATGCTCGACGTATCAGATGGATTTATTGATCGTACACCTCACGAGAGATCAGCAACCCCTGCCCGTAATGTCCTACGTGACTAGCTTCAGGCCCATTCATTCCCCCTAAACCCTCGCCCCTCTTGCTCTTTTGCGCCTCTGGTTCCTATATCAGGGCCATCTCCCTTTTACTCCCTATCACTATGCCTTTCACGAGGCATCTGGTCGGAGAATACTCACCATTTTAGTCCGTGATCGCGGCATCTTATCTCTTCTCTGCTATTGGTTCCCTTTTTTTTCTGGGGCTTCTTCACAGCTGGCATTTCCAGTGCCGTTGCGGAGTGCACACAATCTAGGTCTGGACATCTCCTGGTTTGCGTCCTATTCTAGACCTCAAGCGTCCCTCGATGAGACGGTTTGCGTGTATGGGGAATCATTTTGACACTGATGCACTTTGGATCGCATTTGGTAATGGCTCTTCCACCCCGCCAAACATGGTGCTATTTAGTGAATGCTTGATGGGCATATTTTTGCAAATTTTCACTTCCTCTATTTTTCTAACAAAACTAGGAAGTTTTCCTAATTTTTTTTTCGATCATCAACAAACGTTTTACAAAAAAATTTATTTGCATTTAAAAACGGCGCTAAGATTCCCTTAACACCATCCAAAAACGTTTGCATCATATACATACATTTGTTACACGCCAAATTTATTAGAGAAACTCCACTACCAAAAACAACCTCCACAAACATATATTTTCTTTCTTTTTCAATCTTGGCCAAACCGACCAAAAGCAAACTATCACCCA